GCTAGGCCCATAGATAAAAAACCCACTTTTTTACGATTACGGGGTTTATTGGAATATGAAATTCAACCCTGGAAATACAGGATCCCAATTTTTTTTACTACCCGGAGCTTCGATACATTTCGAAATCGAGAGATGTCTACCGGAGGAGGTTCTATCAGACAACAATTAGCCAATCTAGATTTACGACTGATTATAGATTATTCATTGGTAGAATGGAAAGAATTGGAGGAAGAGGAATCCACAGGGAATGAATGGGAAGATCGAAAAGTTGGAAGAAGAAAAGATTTTTTGCTTAGACGCATGGAATTGGCTAAGCATTTTATTCGAACAAATATAGAACCAAAATGGATGGTTTTGTGTCTATTACCAGTTCTTCCTCCTGAGTTGAGACCAATCTATCATATAGATGAGGATAAACTAGTGACCTCGGATATTAATGAAATCTATAGAAGAATTATCTATCGGAATAATACTCTTACAGATCTATTAACAACAAGTATAGCTACACCAGAAGAATTAATAATATCTCAGGAAAAATTGCTACAAGAAGCCGTGGATGCACTTCTTGATAATGGAATCTGCGGACAACCAATGAGGGATGATCATAATAGAATTTACAAGTCGCTTTCAGATGTAATTGAAGGCAAAGAAGGAAGAGTTCGCGAGACTCTGCTTGGTAAACGAGTCGATTATTCAGGGCGGTCAGTGATTGTCGTGGGCCCTTCACTTTCATTACATCGATGTGGATTGCCTCGCGAAATTGCAATAGAACTTTTCCAGGCATTTGTAATTCGTGACCTAATTAGAAAACATCTTGCTTCGAACATAGGAGTTGCTAAGAGTCAAATTCGGAAAAAAAAACCTATTGTATGGGAAATACTTCAAGAAATTCTGGATGACCATCCTGTATTGCTGAATAGAGCGCCTACTCTGCATAGATTAGGTATACAGGCATTCCTCCCCGTTTTAGTGGAAGGGCGTGCTATTTGTTTACATCCATTAGTTTGTAAGGGCTTCAATGCAGACTTTGACGGGGATCAAATGGCTGTTCATGTGCCTTTATCTTTAGAGGCTCAAGCAGAGGCACGTTTACTTATGTTTTCTCATATGAATCTTTTGTCTCCAACTATTGGAGATCCCATTTCTGCACCAACTCAAGATATGCTTAGTGGACTCTATGTCTTAACGAGTGGAAATCGTCGGGGTATTTGTGTAAATAGGTATAATCCATGTAATCGTAGAAACTATCAAAATGAAGATAATAACTATAAGTATACAAAAAAAAAAGAACCCTTTTTTTGTAATGCCTATGATGCAATTGGAGCTTATCGGCAAAAACGAATCAATTTAGGTAGTCCTTTGTGGCTGCGGTGGCGACTAGATCAACGTGTTATTGCTGCAAGAGAAGCTCCTATCGAAATTCACTATGAATCTTTGGGGACCTATTATGAGATTTATGGACACTATCTAATAGTAAGAAGTATAAAAAAAGAAATTCTTTATATATATATTCGAACCACTCTTGGTCATATTTCTCTTTATCGAGAAATAGAAGAAGCCATACAGGGGTTTTGGCAGGGCTGTTATAATTCTATGCTACCAGCGCGAATTCGAGTCTCACCGGGTTAACTAGGACTAGAAATGCGGAATTTCTACGTGAATCAAGATCTAGAAAAGGAAGTTTTCCAATCACTGACTCAAACCCATTGTCAAATTCTACTCAGCGCAACGCAATATGGAGGTACTGATGGCAGAACGGCCCACTCAGGTCTTTCACAATAAAGTGATAGACGGAACTGCCATGAAACGACTTATTAGTCGATTTATTGATCACTATGGAATAGGATATACATCACATATCCTGGATCAAGTAAAGACTCTGGGTTTCCGACAAGCGACCGCCGCATCCATTTCATTAGGAATTGATGATCTTTTAACAATACCTTCTAAAAGATGGCTCGTTCAAGACGCTGAACAACAAAGTGTTCTTTTGGAAAAACACCATCATTATGGGAATGTACACGCGGTAGAAAAATTACGTCAATCAATCGAGATATGGTATGCCACAAGTGAATATTTGCGACAAGAAATGACTCCTAATTTTCGGATGACCGATCCTTTTAATCCAGTCCATATAATGTCTTTTTCGGGAGCCAGAGGAAATGCGTCTCAGGTACATCAATTAGTAGGTATGAGAGGATTAATGTCGGATCCCCAAGGACAAATGATTGATTTACCCATTCAAAGCAATTTACGCGAAGGACTCTCTTTAACAGAATATATTATTTCTTGCTACGGAGCCCGTAAAGGAGTTGTGGATACCGCTATCCGAACATCAGATGCAGGATATCTCACGCGCAGACTTGTTGAAGTAGTGCAACACATTGTTGTACGTCGAACAGATTGTGGCACCGTTCGCGGTATTTCTGTAAGTCCTCGAAATGGAATGATGGCGGACAGGATTTTTATCCAAACATTAATTGGCCGTGTATTAGCAGATGATATATATATAGGTTCGCGATGCATTGCTACTAGAAATCAAGATATTGGGGTTGGACTTGTCAATAGATTCATAACTTTTAGAGCACAACCAATCTCTATTCGAACCCCCTTTACTTGTAGGAGTACATCTTGGATTTGTCAATTATGTTATGGCCGGAGTCCAGCTCATGACGACCTGGTCGAATTGGGAGAAGCTGTAGGTATTATTGCAGGTCAATCTATTGGAGAACCGGGTACTCAATTAACATTAAGAACTTTTCATACTGGCGGAGTATTCACAGGGGGTACTGCAGAACATGTGCGAGCCCCTTTTAATGGAAAAATAAAATTCAATGAGGATTTGGTTCATCCGACACGTACACGTCATGGACATCCTGCTTTTCTATGTTCTAGAGACTTATATGTAACTATTGAGAGTGAAGATATTATACACAATGTGTGTATTCCGCCCAAAAGTTTTCTTTTAGTTCAAAACGATCAATATGTAGAATCAGAACAAGTCATTGCTGAGATTCGCGCGAGAACATCCACTTTGAATTTGAAAGAGAAGGTTCGAAAACATATTTATTCTGACTCAGAGGGCGAAATGCACTGGAATACCGATGTGTACCATGCACCTGAATTTACATATGGTAATATTCATCTCTTACCAAAAACAAGTCATTTATGGATATTATTAGGGGAGCCCTGGAGATCTAGTCTAGGCCCCTGTTCGATCCACAAGGATCAAGATCAAATGAACGCTTATTCTCTTTCTGTTAAGCGAAGATATATTTCTAACCCCTCAGTAACTAATAATCAAGTGAGACACAAATTTTTTAGTTCGTATTTTTCTGGTAAAAATAAAAAAGGAGATAGGATTCCTGATTATTCAGAACTTAATCGAATGACATGTACTGGTCGTTGTAATCTCAGATATCCGGGCATTCTCGACGGGAATTCTGATTTATTGGCAAAGAGGCGAAGAAATAGAGTCATCATCCCACTCGACTCGATTCAAGAAGGCGAGAACCAACTAATACCTTCTTCAGGTATCTCAATTGAAATCCCCAGAAATGGTATTCTCCGTAGAAATAGTATTCTTGCTTATTTCGATGATCCTCGATATATAAGAAAGAGCTCGGGACTTACTAAATATGAGACTAGAGAGCTGAATTCAATCGTCAACGAAGAGAATTTGGTTGAGTATCGAGGAGTCAAGGTATTTTGGCCAAAATATCAAAAGGAAGTCAATCCATTTTTTTTTATTCCCGTGGAAGTCCACATTTTGGCCGAATCTTCTTCCATAATGGTACGGCACAATAGTATTATTGGGGTAGATACACAAATCACTTTAAATAGAAGAAGTCGGGTAGGTGGATTGGTCCGAGTGAAGAAAAAAGCAGAAAAAATTAAACTGATAATCTTTTCTGGAGATATCCATTTTCCTGGAAAGACAAATAAGGCATTCCGATTGATACCACCGGGAGGGGGAAAACAAAATTCCAAAGAATACAAAAAATTGAAAAATTGGCTCTATATCCAACGAATGAAACTTTCCAGGTATGAAAAAAAGTATTTTGTTTTGGTTCAACCCGTAGTCCCATATAAAAAAACGGATGGTATAAATTTAGGAAGACTTTTCCCAGCGGATCTCTTGCAGGAAAGTGATAATCTACAACTTCGAGTTGTCAATTATATCCTTTATTACGACCCAATTCTTGAAATTTGGGACACAAGTATTCAATTAGTTCGGACTTGTTTAGTGTTGAATTGGGACCAAGACAAAAAGATCGAAAAGGCCTGTGCTTCCTTTGTTGAAATAAGGACAAATGGTTTGATTAGAGATTTTCTAAGAATCGACTTAGCGAAGTCACCTATTTCATATACCGGAAAAAGGAACGATCTGCCGGGTTCAGGATTGATCTCTGAGAATGGATCAGATCGCGCTAATGGCAATCCGTTTTCTTCCATTTATTCCTATTCCAAGGCAACGATTCAAGAATCCCTTAATCCAAACCAAGGAACTATTCATACATTGTTGAATCGAAATAAGGAATCTCAATCTTTGATAATTTTGTCATCATCCAATTGTTCTCGAATAGGCCCATTCAACGATGTAAAATATCCCAATGTGATAAAAGAATCAATCAAAAAGGACCCCCTAATTCCAATTAGGAATTCGTTGGGCCCCTTAGGAACAGGCTTTCCAATTTATCATTTCGATTTATTTTCCCATTTAATAACCCATAATCAGATCTTGGTAACGAACTATTTGCAACTTGACAATTTAAAACAGATTTTTCAAATACTTAAATATTATTTACTGGATGAAAATGGTAAAATTTATAATCCCTATTCATGCAGTAACATCATTTTGAATCCATTCAAATTGAATTGGTATTTTCTCCATTACAATTATTGTGAAGAGACATCTACAATCGTTAGTCTTGGGCAGTTTCTTTGTGAAAATGTATGTATAGCCAAAAAAGGACCGCATTTAAAATCAGGTCAAGTTC